CTTACAGAACGCCAATTACTTAAATATGTTCGTATCGCCGGAAAAGCCAAGGGGTCAACAGGTCAAGTTTTACTACAATTACTTGAAATGCGTTTGGATAACATCCTTTTTCGATTGGGTATGGCTTTGACTATTCCTCAAGCACGCCAATTAGTTAACCACGGACATATTTTAGTTAATGGTCATATAGTTGATATACCAAGTTATCGCTGCAAACCCCGAGATATTATTACAGTGAAAGATGAACAAAACTCTAGAACTTTGGTTCAAAATCTTCTTGATTCATCTGCCCCCGAGGAATTGCCAAACCATCTGACTCTTCACACATTCCAATATGAAGGGTTAGTCAATCAAATAATAGATAGGAAATGCGTCGGTTTGAAAATAAATGAATTGCTTGTCGTAGAATATTACTCTCGACAGACTTAATAAACCTAACTTAAGTAAAAAAAAACTAAAAACAAGAGTTCGGACAACTCCCCTTCGCCCTCCTTTTTGATTAAAAATAAAAAGGCACAAGGTAAGGGATTTTGTCGGGGAATCTTTTTCCTATTCATGTATCATAGATTGGTGGGGAGATTTGGATCCCTTGTTTGCTCTTCCCAGCATATTCCATATCAACGAAATTAGGAAATAGAGAATCTATTTAAAAATCAAAACAAGGTAGATTTTATATCTATTCTTTTTTTTTTTTATACATTGTGGTCACGTAAGATTGGTGAATTAGTTGAAAGTACGGAAAGAGAGGGATTCGAACCCTCGGTAAACAAAAGCCTACATAACAGTTCCAATGTTACGCCTTCAACCACTCGGCCATCTCTCCGACACCAGGATTATGACTGAGTACCTGGGTGAATAGCGAGTTATTCATCGTTTTTTAGATTATGGTTAATAGATACCTTTTTTGACCGGAAAAAAATTGTAAGTAGATAGAAGATTTTTTTATTTTAATAAGTCCGCTTTTATGTTAGTTCGTACTATACAATTCCTTTGTTTGTGAGAAAATTTTCTCACAAAAGAAAAGGTAAAGGAAATCAAAAGAGTTATAGAATGGATTATTACCTATGCCAAGATCGCGTATAAATGGAAATTTTATTGATAAAACCTTTACAATTGTAGCCGATATCTTATTACGAGTCATTCCGACAACTTCCGGAGAAAAGGAGGCATTTACTTATTACAGAGATGGTGCGATTTGATTATCATTATTTTTTTTCTCGCCGATTTGGAATAGAAAGAAAAACGAGTATTGAAAAAAAATCTACGCTTTTGAAGGTGAAGTTTATAATATAAAAAAAGCAATCCCTTCTGTCATGTATCCACGATTAATGCCGCCTTAGATGCTTCAATTGTGAATTCTAGTATTGAGCAAAAGGTTTTTACTTATGGTTCCCGTATTACAGATCAATCCTACTACACTAATACAATATACGAATAGGAGGCATAGGGGAAGAAGCACTACGCCGAGAAATCAACAACACGAAAACTTTCTTCAAAATGATTCCTTTTCTTCTTCTTCTTTGGGATTGGGACTAATTAAAATGGTTGGAACAATAAACATCCATCTCGTTCGTACTTTGGATACCCGTATAACCATTGAAGACTGTTGAAGTGGCTAATTCCTGGAAATTTAGGGGCGTTGAGAACAAAGAAATTTTTAGAGTTTACTTTTTTATTTTTATCTAGCATAAACCCACTTGGTAGTAAGAAAAGATCTTTTGCAAGAAGGTTGGCTAGGGATTTCTTGTAAAAACATTAGCCCCGCTTAGTTCATAATGACATCAAATTTTTCCATATATTTTTTTCATTATGCACCTAAAGGAGGAGCCGTATGAGATGAAAATCTCACATACGGTTCTGAAACGGAGAATTCGTTAAAGCGAATGACGACCGTAACGGATGTCGGCTCAATCTGAAGGAAATTATGCGGAAGCATTACAGAATTATTATGAAGCTATGCGCCTAGAAATTGACCCATATGATCGAAGTTATATACTCTATAATATAGGCCTTATCCACACAAGTAATGGGGAACATACCAAAGCTTTAGAATATTATTTTCGGGCATTAGAACGAAACCCCTTTTTACCACAAGCTTTTAATAATATGGCTGTGATCTGTCATTACGTGCGACTATCTCCACTATAGAAAAAAAAGAACGAACAGCTAGTCAATTAAATACTAGAAACACAAAAAAGGGCTTTCTACATAAGCATCGTACAAAACGATTTTTTATCAGCTGTAGCAAATAAATAAACTTCATGGATCAAATATGAAGTGAAGACTGGATATGCCTAAATACTTTCTTTCTATGGATAATAAAAGATTTAATTGATAGAGGAAGCACCGTAAAGATCAATTGGAAAGGTTTTGGACCGATACAACAAGAGCTGTTTATTTATATCATAATATGAGATAAATCTTCGGAATCTACTTATGTAATAGAGTAGATCCCCTAAGGTATTGAGCAGCGGTGTAGCATCAGATCCTAAAGACAGTA